AGTCTAGGGTAAAATGAATTGTTTCAAGACCGGCCCTAATTTCTTTTATTGAGATGATCCTTAATGATCCTTATCAAAACAAAATTCACTTGATTGATACATAACATACACGTACACTTACCAATTCGACATAAAAGAAATTTCAAGATATTTCATCGAATCATGTGATGAAGATGTCCCCTTGAACTAAAGTCTTAAAGAAAATTTTCGATAACTTCTTGATCCCGCTTACTAGATTAGATTTATATAGAGAATGTCGATTCTAATGAACGATTCATGAATATGAATGACGAATCCAAAAATTCTATACAATTCTGAAAAACGGAAAGATCCCTCGGATCTGATCATTCCATTATATTGACAATTTCAAAAAACTGATGATACTATGATCATAGTATGAGGGCGGTTGGTCAAGTCGGCCCCCATCGTCTAGTGGTTTAGGACATCTCTCTTTCAAGGAGGCAGCGGGGATTCGAATTCCCCTGGGGGTAGGGTACTACGAAAGGAAGTTGATCATGGATTACCAATAAGCCTAAAATTGATTCTTCCTGGGTCGATGCCCGAGCGGTTAATGGGGACGGACTGTAAATTCGTTGGCAATATGTCTACGCTGGTTCAAATCCAGCTCGGCCCAATAATCCGCCAATCTACCATGAGATGGTATAAACCCCCTTGTCCTTCAGAAAGACCCCATACGAAGATAAAAAAGAATCAAATTTTCTGCTAGATCCCTTATTTCCCTGGGATTGTAGTTCAATTGGTTAGAGCACCGCCCTGTCAAGGCGGAAGCTGCGGGTTCGAGCCCCGCCAGTCCCGACGGATCCAATAAATACATCAATTCATTTTTCCTTTTCTATGAACTAGTAAAGGGTGTCGAAGGGCATACTTTCATCATTCCCAAAGCAAAAAGGAGTCTTTATTTCTTTTTGCTTTCCTATTTTTTCCATTTCGCTTTTATTGTTTGTTTAGGTTTGGAACTATGTAATTAATCGAAGTGGAAAGGCAATCTGATGATCCTTCATCAGATGATTGTCCAAGGAAGACGCAAGGTAGGTTATAGAAAAAAACAAGGAAACGGATGATAAATAAAGGAATTTTGGATTGATTGAGTCAGGAATCAAAATTTGGATTCGGTATGGATAAAAGAACTTCCTATGTTATACTATTCAAGTCTTGACGACGGGTTGATTTGATAGATCAGATATTGTTATTCATGATATTGATCTGATTCAAGATCATCGAGAGGTAATTCATTCATTGAATTTACAGACGAAAGATTTATCATCTCTAGGGGATTAAATCCCGAGTTATTGCGAAGTAAAAAAACCGATGAGATTATGGAAGTAAATATTCTTGCATTTATTGCTACTGCACTATTCATTCTAGTTCCTACCGCTTTTCTACTTATCATTTACGTAAAAACAGTCAGTCAAAATGATTAATTCAATTGAATTTTCAAATGAATTTGAATGAAACTTTCCTTCTGAGTTCTTATCAAAAATTGACGAAGTCAAATGAAAAGGATTCCAATTTCACGTCTTAACTTAAATGAAATGAGCGCACTATAATCGGCAGTTTTCTAAGAGATAGATAGTATGGTAGAAAGATTCATCTTTCTACCATACTATCTATCTCTTAGTCTATAAACTTAGTCTATAAACTTAGTCTATAAAGTTGTAATCTAGAATAAAGATAAAGGCTTAAGTTTCTATAGATCAATCTACAATATTCTCTTCATATATGTGTATATGAATTCCATATATTGTATGGAATTGACATAACACCCAATTTGCTACATCTATTTGTTCCGATCAATCTGAAATAATTCTTATCTTAGGATTCTAATTCCTTTCCTTTTACTAATAAGGAAGGGGAAACCTCACCTATTTTTAACGCCCGAACCATGATATGAAATAAGTCGATAAAGCATAAATCGCCTTTCTCAAATTAGACAACCACTATCTCTATCTCATTTCTCATAGAAAGTGCGTATACACTTAACAAAACGACTTCTTCTTTGAACAGTAAAGAGGGAAAGAAATCAAAAAAAAAGGGTCCGGTCTTCCTCAGTATCCATCTATAAAGATAGTAAGAGCCCATTCCCATTGATTGAAATAGAAAATTTCGTTAGGTTGGAATAAATTTCCAATCATCTGAATCCCTTTCTTTTCGAAATACAAAGACAGGAATCGATGAAATATTTCTTTGATTGAAAGAGTATGATTCATATCATAGATTACTCCATTGGAGTCCAATGGGATTCCAAATTTAGATATTTTTATTTTAAATAGTTCAAAATGCGTTGCAAAACGATCTATAAAACAATTGATACGGTTTGATTCCTGAACTCAATTAGTAGTACTTCTAGAGCCCACTTCTTCCCCACACTACGAGTGAAAGGGAAAATGTAAAGACTACCATTAAAGCAGCCCAAGCGAGACTTACTATATCCATGTGCATTATGTCCCCTATCTCTATAAATACGAAGGAATTATTCCAT